GATCTTTAACCAATTCTGTGCTTCAATATAATTCCCAGGAGTAAGCGCTATAGCCTGTTTCCAATACTCAGCGGCTTGATCGAACCAAGCCTCTGCAATTTCAGAATCCCCCTGTCGAATGGCCTGTTCTCCTCGGTCGGAATAGGCGCATGAATTCCTTTCCTTAGAACCGTACTTGAGAGTTTCCTAACTCATACGGCTCGGCAGTCAATTCTTTTGGTGTCCCATTTTTGATTTTTACCCTATCATATATCTAATTGAATGAGCATAGATCTATCCGATTTTTCTCGGATTAACCAAAATAGGTTAATCACATGAGTTTCAAACTTCAAATAAATAATAAGTTTTATCTTTTCTCCCACCTTTAGAAAAATAAAAAAGCATAAACATTTCAAAAGTATCGTTAAATTTTTCTGAAAGGTAACTATCTCGGTTTCATTTCATAGAGAAATTAATATAGAATCCTTGAAAAAGACTTCTTCCTCATGAAAAAGACTTACTGTCTTTGGGATCTGATGCTACACCGCTGCTCCATACCTTAGGGGATCGACTTTATTACATAAGTGGATTCCTAATTTTTATCTCATATCATGACATAAAAAAGCAGTTCTTATTGTATCGGCTCAAAAACTCGCTAATTGATCTTTACGGTGCTTCCTCTATCAATTAGATCCGCTATCCATAGAAAAAAGTCTCTAGGCCTATCTATTTCTTCACATTTTGACTTCTATGAGGTTTCTTTCTTTGCTACAGCTGATAAAAATCGTTTTTTGTACGATGCAATATGTAGAAAACCCTTTTTTCTAGTATTTACTAGTGTATTTGCTCTTTCTTTCCTTTTTTCTTTCTATAGTGGAGATAGTCGCACGTAATGACAGATCACAGCCATATTATTAAAAGCTTGTGGTAAGAACGGGTTTCGCTCTAGTGCTCGAAAATAATATTCTAAAGCTTTTGTATGTTCTCCGTTACTTGTGTGGATAAGGCCTATGTTATAGAGTATATAGCTTCGATCATAGGGATCAATTTCTAGGCGCATAGCTTCATAATAATTCTGTAACGCTTCCGCATAATTTCCTTCGGATTGAGCTGACATCCGTTACGGTCGTCATTCTATTCAAAGAATCCTCCGTTCCAAAACCGTACGTGAGGTTTTCACCTCATACGGCTCCTCCTTTATGTGCATAATGAGAATAATCCATGAAATTAAAAAAGGTCGAAATATTGTCATTATGAACTGAGCGGGGCTAATTTTTTTACAAGAAATCTTTAGCCAACCCTCTTGCAAAAGATTTAACATTAAACATGCTTGTTGGTACTAGATAAAAATAGAAACTCCAGCAATTTCTTTGTTATCACCGCTCCTTGATTTTCAGGAATTAGTCACTTCAACAGTCTTCGATGGTTATATGGGTATCCAAAGTACAAACGAGATGGATTTTGTTGTCCCAACCATTTTTTTTCTTAGCCCCGATCCCGATAAAGAAAAGGAGTCTTTATAACAAATAACAAAGTTTTCGTATAGTTGATTCCTCGACGTAGTGCTTCTTCCTCTATGCCGCCTATTGGTACTAGTGTGGTAGGGTTGACTCGCAATACATACCCATACAGAATAGGTGTAACCTTTCGCTCAATACTAGAATCAACAATCCAAGCATCTGAGGTTGCATTAATCGGGGATACACGACAGAAGGAATTGTTTTATTTATAAACTTCACCTTCAACAAGCGTGAATTTTTTTTTCTTTGATTTCAGTCACTAGTTTTGTTTTCTATTCCGAATCACGTGTCGTTTTCCTAAGACCGAGAACGGTAAATACAAAAATAATCAAATCGCACCATCTCTGTAATAAGTAAATGCCTCTTTTTCTCCTGAAGTTGTCGGAATTATTCGTAATAAGATATTGGCTACGATTGAAAAGGTCTTATCAAGAAAATTTCCATTTATCCGCGATCTAGGCATAGGTAGCAATCCATTCTATAACTCTTTTCATTACCCCTCGTAAGAAAATGATCTCACAAACAAAGGAAGTGTACAGTACGAAATAACATAAAAACGGACCAATTAAAAAAAGGGATAACCCTCTACTTCAAATTTCTCTTTTTGTTTTAGTATAAGATTGATTCTATGGATTTAGGATAGAATAGGAAAATTTGAGAAGTTTTGAATAACTTATGGTCGAAAGAGGAAAAAGAATCGAATAATCGTAACATGAAAATAGAATAACAGGCTTCCTTTGTGTTTTGTGCATAAAAGGTATACACAATATAATCAAATATATATATAAATCCCTGGGATGGTTTATGAATTTTGAATCGATCTGTGGAGTAAGGGGTTATTGTTGAGAGATATAAAACTGGAAAAGAATTTGAAAATTCTTATAGAAATTCTAAATTATAGAAAGGGAATTCAATTCAAGTTTAAAGAGAATTATGAATTTTAAGGGTATCCGTTAAGCCTAAATAATAAAAAAAGATAAACCAATCGATTGATTTGATTC